ATCATTTTTTAATTATATTGGTAATTCCTTAACCTCATTTTCTTTTGAATTCACACCCAATTTTTGTTTAAAAAACTGTTCTTTATTGGCATTGGCAGAACAAATAAAAATTGATTCAGAAAGTCAAGCAAAATTTTTTAAATTTGTATTCGATGTAATTACAACTGATCCAAATGATCAAACAACAACTAGAAATGAATCTATTGGAATAGAAGAAATCAGTAAAAAGGTTTCTCGATGGTCATATAAATTGACCAATGTTCTGGAAGAACAGGAGGAAGAAAATGAGGAAAAATCGACGGAAGATCATGAAATTCGTTCAAGAAAAGCCAAACGTGTGGTAATTTATACTGATAACGAGAATAATACCAATTCTATTACTAATACAAATAATACTAGTAATAGTGATCAAGCGGAAGAGGTGGCTTTGATACGCTACTCGCAACAATCGGATTTTCGTCGGGATATAATAAAGGGATCCATGCGTACTCAAAGACGTAAAACAGTTACTTGGGAAATGTTTCAAGCAAATGTGCATTCCCCGCTTTTTTTAGATCGAATAGACAAAACATTTTTTTTTTCTTCTTTTTATATCTCTGAAATGATGAATCTAATTTTTAGGAATTCGGTCGAGAGAGAACCGGAATTGAAAATTTCCGATTTTGAGGAGGAAAAGACAAAAGAAAAGGAGAAAAAAGAGGAAAATGAACGGATAGCAATATCAGAAACTTGGGATAGCATTATATTTGCTCAAACAATAAGAGGTTCGATGTTAATAACCCAATCCTTTCTTAGAAAATACATTATATTACCCTCATTGATAATAGCTAAAAATATTGGCCGTATGTTATTATTCCAATTCCCCGAGTGGTATGAAGATTTGAAAGAATGGAACAGAGAAATGCATGTTAAATGCACCTATAATGGTGTTCAATTATCGGAAACAGAATTTCCCAAAGATTGGTTAACAGACGGTATTCAGATAAAGATTCTATTTCCTTTCTGTCTTAAACCTTGGCGAAGATCTGAAATACAATCTCATCATAGAGATCCAATGAGAAAAATAGGAAAAAAAGAAAATTTTTGTTTTTTAACAATTTGGGGAATGGAAGCAGAAGTTCCTTTTGGTTCTCCCCGAAAACGACCTTCTTTTTTTGAACCCATTTATAAAGAACTCAAAAAAAGAATTAGAAAAGTAAAAAAGCAATTTTTTTTCGTTCTAATAAAACAAGTTTTAAAAGAAAAAAAAAGATGGGTTATCAAAATAGTTCTAGTTATAAAACAAAAAATGAAGGAACTTGAAAAAATAAACCCCATTTCCTTATTTGAATTGAGGAAGGTAAAAGTATATGAACCGAATGAAAATGTAAGAGATTCTAAAATCAAAAATAAGATTATTCGTGAATCGACCATTCGAATTCGATCCATGAATTGGGCAAATTATTCACTCATAGAAAAAAAAATAAAGGATCTTGCTGATAGGACAGTCACAATCAGGAATCAAATAGAACTAGAACGAATCACAAAAGACAAGAAAAAAATAGTTCTAACTTGTGATGATAAAAAATCAGATTCACAGAAAGATATTTTGCAGATATTTAAAAGAAAAAAGATCCAATTTATACGTAAATTCAAATTTTTTATGAAATCATTCATTGAAAAAATATACATAGATATCTTTCTACATATGATCACCATTTTTAGGATCAATGCACAACTTTTCTTTGAATCAACAAAAAAAATTATCAGAAAATCGATTTACAACGATAAAACAAATAAAGAAGGAATTAATGAAACAGATCAAAATACAATGAACTTTATTTCGACTATAAAAAAATCGTTTATTAATACTAATATCAGTAATAATACTATTATCAGTAATAATAATTCAAATATATATTATTTTTATGACTTATCCTCCTTGTCCCAAGCATATGTATTTTACAAAATATCACAAACTCAATTATTTAACAAGTATCACTTGAGATATGTACTTAAATATCTCAAGACCCATCCTTTTATTAAGGATAAAATCAAGGATTATTGTATGACACGAGGAATATTTGATTCAAAATCAAAGCAAAAGAAAATTCATAAGTTTGGAATGAATGAATGGAAAAACTGGTTAAAGGGCCATTATCAATACAATTTATCTCAGACAAAATGGTCTCGATTAGTACCGCAAAAATGGCGAAATAGAATCAACCAGCGTTCTACGATTCAAAATAAAAAATCAATGAAATTTGATTCACATAAAAAAGAAAAAGACCAATTAATACATTACATGAAACAAAATTACTATGCAATGGCAGTGGATTCATTGACGAGTCAACAAAAAGCAAAATTTAAAAAACACTACAGATATGATCTTTTATCACATAAATATATGAATTATGGGAATAGGAAGGACTCGTATATTTATGAATCAACATTACAAGTAAAAGGAGATCAAGAAATTCCATACAATTTCAATACACTGAAACCCGAATCATTTTATGTATTGGTAAGTATAGCTATTAGTAATTATCTAGAAAAGGAATATATTATTGCTACACATAAAAATCTGGATAGAAAATATTTTGGTTGTAGAATTCTCCATTTTTATCTTAGAAAAAATATCAACATTGATACCTGGACCAATACGCATATCAGTACCAAAATTAAGAAAAATACTAAGACTGAAAACAAAATTATCACAAAATTGAAAAAAAAAGATATTTTTTCTCCTACAATTCATCAAGGAATTAAACCATCCAATCAAAAAAGTGTTTTTTTTGATTGGATGGGAATGAATCAAGAAAAGGTTTATCGTACCATATCAAATCTAGAACCTTGGTTCTTCCCGGAATTTGTGCCACTTTTTGATGCATATAAGATTAAACCATGGATCATACCAATCAAATTACTTCTTTTTCATTTTTCTTTTTATTTCTATGAAAATATTAGTCAAAATAAAAGCATAAACATAAATAAAAAGAAAAATATTCAGATATCATCTAATCAACAAGATTATTTTAAATCAGAAAATTCCAACCAAGAAAAAAACGAACAACAGGGACAAGAAAATCTTGGATCAGATCTACGAAAACAAAACAAAAAAAAAAATGTTGAAGACAATTACGCGAGATCAGACATTAAAAAAGGTAAAAAGAAAAAACAATCCAAGAAAAAGAAGGAAGCAGAACTAGATTTCTTCCTGAAAAAATATTTCCTTTTTCAATTAAGATGGGATGACTCCATGAATCTAAGAATGATCAATAATATTAAGGTATATTGTCTCCTACTTAGACTGATAAATCCAAGGAAAATTGCTATATCCTCGATTCAAAGAGGAGAGATGCATCTGGATGTAATGCTAATTCAGAAGGATCTAGCTCTTACAGAATTGATAAAAAGGGGAATATTGATTATCGAACCGATTCGTCTATCTATAAAAAGGGATGGAAAATATATTATATATCAAACATTAGGTATTTCATTGATCGATAAAATTAAGCACCAAACTAAGAGAAAATGCATAAAAAAAAGATATGTTGATAAGAAGAATTTTGATAAACCCATTGCAAGACACGGCAATATGCTTGTGGATGGAGACAAAAGTCATTATGATTTCCTTGTTCCTGAAAATATTATATCTCCTAGACGTCGTAGAGAATTGAGAATTCTAATTTGTTTTAATTCTCATAATTGGAATTTTGTGGATAGAAATCTAGTATTTTGCAATGAAAACAACATAAGAAACTCTGGAAAATTTTTGAATGAGGACAAGCATTTTAATACTAATACAGATACAAATAAATTCATTAAATGCAAATTGTTTCTTTGGCCCAATTACCGATTAGAAGATTTAGCTTGTATGAATCGCTATTGGTTTAATACCAATAATGGCAGTCGTTTCAGTATGTCAAGGATATATATGTATCCATGCTTCAGAATTGTAACCTTCCCATGGCATATAAGCTAAAAGATATACGTATACGCTGTATTACATTTTGGTACATGATACGGATTTAATGGCGTATCAACTCAATTGGATCTAGGACTAAATCAGCAGAATCTTTTTAGGTACAAAGAAATCATTCTCTTCCATGAATGCAGAAATGTATTTTCCCTTTCTTTTCTATTCAAATCAAAATTTCAATTTGATTTGGATAAAATAAAAAAAAAATAGAAAAAAATAAAAATTTTTGTGTGTACTAGATTAAAATAACTAGCATAATAATTATTATTTTTATTTTTCCTGATCGATTTCGGTAAAGTCAAATTCATGGGAAAAAAAAAGATAGAAAAAGGATGAAAAATTCATTCATCTCAGTCATTTCACAAGAAGAAAAAGAAGAAAACAAGGGTTCTGTTGAATTTCAAGTATTCAGTTTCACCAGTAAGATACGTAGACTTACTACACATTTGAAATTGCACAAAAAAGATTTTTTATCGCAAAGAGGTCTACGAATAATTCTGGGAAAACGTCAACGGCTCTTGGCTTATTTGTCAAAGAAAAATAGAGTCCATTATAAGAAATTAATGGGTCAGTTGGATATTCGGGAGCCAAAAAATCGTTAATTTAATCGTTTGAATTTTTTTTAATATTTATTTTATTAGATTTTATTAGATTTTTCATTTTGATGAACTTCGTTTTGAGGAATTCGTGGAATAATGAATTAAGGAATCAAAAAATATGACTGTACCGGCTACAAGAAAAGCTCTTATGATAGTTAATATGGGTCCTCACCACCCATCAATGCATGGTGTTCTTCGACTGATCGTTACTCTCGATGGTGAAGATGTTATTGATTGTGAACCCATATTGGGATATTTACACAGAGGGATGGAAAAAATAGCAGAAAACCGAACAATTATACAATATCTCCCTTATGTAACACGTTGGGATTATTTAGCTACTATGTTCACAGAGGCAATAACGGTAAATGCACCAGAACAATTGGAAAATGTTCAAATACCTCAGAGAGCCAGTTATATAAGAGTAATTATGCTAGAACTGAGCCGTATAGCTTCTCATTTGTTATGGCTTGGACCTTTTATGGCAGATATCGGTGCACAGACTCCTTTTTTCTATATTTTCAGAGAGAGAGAATTGTTATATGATCTATTCGAAGCCGCCACAGGTATGCGAATGATGCATAATTATTTCCGCATCGGAGGAGTAGCTGCTGATCTACCTTATGGCTGGATAGATAAATGTTTGGATTTCTGCGATTATTCTTTAACAGGGGTTGTTGAATATCAAAAACTTATTACACGGAATCCCATTTTTTTGGAACGAGTTGAAAGAGTGGGCATTATTGGTGGAGAGGAAGCAATAAATTGGGGTTTATCAGGACCAATGTTACGAGCTTCTGGAATCCAATGGGATCTTCGTAAGGTTGATCATTATGAGTGTTACAATGAATTCGATTGGGAAGTCCAATGGCAAAAAGAAGGAGATTCATTAGCTCGTTATTTAGTACGAATGGGTGAAATGGGGGAATCTATAAAAATTATTCAACAGGCTCTAGAAGGAATTCCTGGGGGGCCCTATGAGAATTTAGAAGTACGACGCTTTGATAGAGCAAAAAATTCCGAATGGAATAATTTTGAATATAGATTTATTAGTAAAAAACCTTCACCCAATTTTGAATTGTCGAAACAAGAACTTTATGTCAGAGTGGAAGCTCCCAAAGGAGAATTAGGAATTTATTTGATAGGAGATAATAGCGTTTTCCCCTGGAGATGGAAAATTCGTCCACCCGGTTTCATCAATTTGCAAATTCTTCCTCAGCTAGTTAAAAGAATGAAATTGGCTGATATCATGACGATACTAGGTAGTATAGATATCATTATGGGAGAAGTTGATCGTTGAAATGATAATTGATACGACAGAAGTACAAGCTATCAATTCTTTTTCTACATCGGAATCCATAAAAGAAATCTATGGACTCATATGGATGTTTGTATCCATTTTTACCCTTATATTTGGAATCATAATAGGGGTACTAGTAATTGTGTGGTTAGAAAGAGAAATATCCGCAACGATACAACAACGTATTGGGCCTGAATATGCTGGTCCGTTGGGAATTCTTCAAGCTCTAGCAGATGGGACTAAATTACTTTTTAAGGAGGACCTACTCCCATCTAGAGGAGATATTCGTTTGTTTAGTGTCGGACCGTCTATAGCGGTCATATCAATTCTACTAAGTTATTTAGTAATTCCTTTTGGAAACCGCCTTGTTTTAGGTGATATCAGTATAGGTGTTTTTTTATGGATCACCATTTCAAGTATTGCCCCTATTGGGCTTCTTATGTCAGGATATGGATCGAATAATAAATATTCTTTTTCAGGTGGTCTACGAGCTGCTGCTCAATCTATTAGTTATGAAATACCATTAACTCTATGTGTGTTATCAATATCTCTACGTGTGATTCGTTGGAACATGAACTTTTACCTCTCTCCTAGAAATAAATAAATAAGGAAAAGAGGTTGAATGTATTGAATAGATATTTTTTTTTCATTCATCGATGAGTTAAACCGGATAGTTATATGAGTGAAACAAAACAACTTATAAATTTGCAGTAAGAAGAGAAAATCTCATTCCCTATGTACAAGAATAAAGTGAAAGTAAACATAAGCAGCATAAACTGTTTACCCCAAGATTGAGATTCTTTGTTTGATTAGTTATCATATCTTGAAGCGGGTGCAAAAGATCAACTGTATGGAGTTTCCACTACTGTCTTGTATGTATTACCATACCGGGGATCAATCAAAAATCGGTGGACAGTTAGGAACACCAAGGTACACAAAGGATTAGTAATGGGAATAATGTAAGGTATCAAAAAAAGAGATATTTCTGCATAAAACGAATCATAATAAGGGCTTTAAGTTGGTAGAAATGATCAAGCAGTACTTCCCGAGGATTCCGATCTCGAGTATGCTCCTATTCACTGATTAAAGAAATGACTATCAAGAACGAATTAATCCTTTATTTTTTTTTTCTAAATAAAATACCCTCTTCTCTTCTGAGACAGAAGAGGAACAAAAGAAATGGAATGCAATATTCGAATGAATGAATAAAAATTTTAATAAAATAAAAAAGATCTTTATTTATTTTTTCTTTCCTATATCCGTATTCATACATATACATACGGAATTCTTATCACGATTCATGAACTAATGCCTACTAATTAACTAATGCCTACTAATTATATATATATTGATAATTATATATATATATATTGATAACGAGATATATTGATAACAAGTATTTTATTGAAAGATTAAGTTATTACCGAACAAAGAAAAATTATCATTATAAGGATGAGATCAATTCGGAAGCACTTTTTTTCTTATTCTAGCGGACGGAATTCCATTGGTCTAATTTGGGACTCTCCGATGTATCTTTATTCGATCTACCCTCCAAAGAGGGCGATAATGCCGAACCAGTCCTTACATTTATTTGTGGCCATAGAGGAGCCGTATGAAGCTAAAGTTTCATGTACGGTTTTGGAATAGCGATGGGAACAGTGATGTTATTATCGACTATGATTATCTAATAGTTCAAGTACAGTTGATATAGTTGAAGCACAGTCAAAATATGGTTTTTGGGGGTGGAATCTGTGGCGTCAACCTATAGGGTTTATTGTTTTTCTAATTTCTTCTCTAGCCGAATGTGAGAGATTGCCATTTGATTTACCGGAAGCAGAGGAGGAATTAGTAGCAGGTTATCAAACCGAATATTCAGGTATCAAATTTGGTTTATTTTATATTGCTTCTTACCTAAATCTATTACTTTCTTCATTATTTGTAACAGTTCTTTACTTAGGTGGGTGGAATTTATCTATTCCGTACATATCTACTCCTGAATTTTTCGGAATAAATAAAATGCCCGGAGTCTTTGGAATGACAATTGATATCTTTATTACATTAGCTAAAGCTTATTTGTTTCTGTTCATTCCTATCACAACAAGATGGACTTTGCCTAGGATGAGAATGGACCAGCTATTAAATCTTGGATGGAAATTTCTTTTACCTATTTCTCTAGGTAATCTATTATTGACAACTTCTTCCCAACTTGTTTCACTATAAATAACAAAATACGATAACGATATTCCAGATTCATAACCTCTTTCAAACAAGAGAAAGAAACATCAATTTTTTCCTGGATATTTACAATATGTTCTCTATGGTGACTGGGTTCATGAATTATAGTCAACAAACAATACGAGCTGCAAGGTATATTGGTCAAAGTTTCGTAATTACCTTATCCCACACAAATCGTTTACCTATAACTATTCAATATCCTTATGAAAAATCGATCACATCAGAGCGTTTCCGTGGTCGAATCCACTTTGAATTTGATAAATGTATTGCTTGTGAAGTATGTGTTCGTGTATGCCCGATAGATTTACCCGTTGTTGATTGGAAATTTGAAAGAGATATTAAAAAGAAACAATTGCTTAATTATAGTATTGATTTTGGGGTCTGTATATTTTGTGGTAATTGTGTCGAGTATTGTCCAACAAACTGTTTATCAATGACTGAAGAATATGAACTTTCTACTTCTGATCGTCACGAATTGAATTATAATCAGATTGCTTTGGGTCGTTTACCAATGTCAATAATTGGAGATTACACAATTCAAACAGTTATGAATTCGACTCAAATCAAAATAGACAAAGATAAATCCTTTGATTCAAGAACGATTACCAATTACTAAGATTTTGTTTTGATATAAAGGATCCAAGCTTTTTTTATTTTGGTTGGTCAGTAACTACAAATAATAACTAATAACTATTGATTGTTGAGAATCATTCTTTGATTTAAACTGAGAATATATTTTTCGTGATGATTTCGAAATATACAATCCCCATTACTCTTTTCTCGAAAATTTTATCTATATCTACATCTACATTAATCCATATAAAAATACTTTAATTCAATTAGGAACGTATCATATACAAGAAAAAAATGGGGTAACCCCTTTTCCTTTCCTGGACCATTCAGTACGGTCATGAAATATTTCGACTTATTTATTAATTTCTTATTTTAATAATGGATTTACCTGGACCAATACATGATATTCTTGTAGTATTTTTTGGATCAGTTCTTGTATTAGGAGGTTTGGGAGTAGTACTACTTACCAGTCCCATTTTTTCTGCCTTTTCGTTGGGATTGGTTCTTGTTTGTATATCCTTATTATATATTCTATCGAATTCCTATTTTGTAGCTGCCGCACAGCTCCTTATTTATGTTGGAGCCATAAATGTCTTAATCATATTTGCTGTAATGTTCATGAATGGTTCAGAATACTCCAATGATTCCTATTTTTGGACCATTGGGGATGGGGTCACTTCACTAGTTTGTACAAGTATTCTTTTTTCAATAATTACTATTATCCCAGATACCTCATGGTACGGAATTATTTGGACTACAAGATCAAGCCAAATTATAGAACAGGATCTAATAAGTAACATTCAACAAATTGGGATTCATTTATCAACAGATTTTTATCTTCCGTTTGAACTCATTTCCATAATTCTTTTAGTTTCGTTGATAGGAGCAATTACTATGGCTCGTCAATAATAAATACTTAGAATTTAATTCTAAGATTTATAAATTCTAAATAAAAAAAATAAACGGAAAGGTTTAAGGTTTTTATAAGATTTTTAATTAAATCTATCTATTGCCAATACTTTTTTTTGTTCTGTAATCGTTCTATTCTAATCAATCGAATCGGTTGAATTGTTGTTCATATTGAAATGAATCGAGATTGATAAGGAGTTAGTCAATGATGTTCGAGCATGTACTTTTTTTGAGTGTCTATTTATTCTCTATCGGTATCTATGGATTGATTACAAGTCGAAAGATGGTTAGAGCACTTATGTGTCTTGAGCTTATACTCAATTCAGTTAATATCAATCTCGTAACATTTTCTGATATATTTGATAGTCGCCAATTAAAAGGCGACATTTTCTCAATCTTTGTTATAGCCGTTGCGGCTGCTGAAGCAGCTATTGGGCTAGCTATTGTTTCATCAATCCATCGTAACAGAAAATCAACTCGTATCAATCAATCGAATTTGTTGAATAATTAGTTATGATCATAAGATACATAACATTACATAGAAAATGTATCTATTAGATATTCTACTATTAGACTAGACATTCTACTATATTAAATATAGACATTCTACTATATTAAATAAAAATTAAATTACTATTGAATAATAAATATTTTCATTTCATATTCAATAGTAAATTAATATTGAAATATTGACCAATTTGTTGGTCAATTTGAATTCACATGTGCAACTCACATGATCATGGTTGTTGAAAGAGAAATCAAAGTCTCTTGGACTTTTCTCATGAACAGATTTAGAAATATATTGATTCTCAAAATTTTGATAAACCACTGCTTCGTCTGGTGTCTACAATATAAATATATGATTCATTTACTACTAATTTTATTTTACCAGATCGAAAATTTTTTATGCTCAAAACTGGAATTTATAGATTCAATGTCACATTCAGTAAAAATTTATGATACATGTATAGGGTGTACTCAATGTGTACGAGCCTGCCCTACAGATGTATTGGAAATGATACCTTGGGACGGATGTAAAGCTAAGCAAATTGCTTCCGCACCAAGAACCGAGGACTGTGTAGGTTGTAAGAGATGTGAATCCGCCTGCCCAACAGATTTTTTGAGTGTCCGTGTTTATTTATGGCATGAAACAACTCGCAGCATGGGTCTATCTTATTGATACGTTACAAAAAACTCCACTTGAATCATTTGATTCCTCTTTACCGACAAAAGCCCGTACTCGATAAAATTTATTATTCCGAGCACGGGTTTTTCTGGTCAAAACATATCTTGTCTTTATCACGAGTTATTTTCCTTGGTTAACAATACTTGTTGTTTTGCCGATATTCGCGGGTTCCTCAATTTTCTTTTTTCCTCATAGAGGAAATAAGATGTTTAGATGGTATACTCTTTGTATATGTTTATTAGAACTCCTTCTAACAACCTATGCATTCTGTTATCATTTTCAATTGGACGATCCATTAATCCAATTGGAGGAAGATTATAAATGGATCGATATTTTGGATTTTCACTGGAGACTGGGAATCGATGGACTTTCCATAGGACCTATTTTACTGACAGGATTTATTACTACTTTGGCTACTTTAGCGGCTTGGCCAGTTACGCGAAATTCGCGGTTTTTCTATTTCCTGATGTTAGCAATGTACAGCGGTCAAATAGGACCATTTTCTTCTCGAGACCTTTTACTTTTTTTCATCATGTGGGAGTTAGAATTAATTCCTGTTTACTTACTTTTATCCATGTGGGGAGGAAAAAAACGTCTCTACTCGGCTACAAAATTTATTTTGTACACAGCAGGGGGTTCTATTTTTCTCTTAATAGGAGTTCTGGGTATGGGTTTATATGGTTCCAATGAACCAACATTAGATTTTGAAAGATTAGCTAATCAATCATATCCTGTGGCATTGGAAATAATATTATATTTTGGTTTCTTTATTGCTTATGCTGTCAAATCGCCGATTATACCCCTACATACATGGTTACCAAATACCCATGGAGAAGCACATTACAGTACATGTATGCTTCTAGCTGGAATCTTATTAAAAATGGGAGCATATGGATTGATTCGGATCAATATGGAATTATTACCCCACGCTCATTCTATATTTTCTCCCTGGTTGGTAATAGTTGGAACGATACAAATAATCTACGCAGCTTTAATTTCTCTCGGTCAACGCAATTTAAAAAAGAGAATAGCCTATTCTTCTGTATCTCACATGGGTTTTACAATTATAGGAATTGGTTCTATAACCGACATGGGACTCAATGGAGCCATTTTACAAATACTCTCTCATGGATTTATTGGTGCTGCACTTTTTTTCTTGTCGGGAACGAGTTGTGATAGAATACGTCTTGTTTATCTCGACGAAATGGGAGGGATATCTATCCCAATGCCAAAAATATTTACCATGTTCAGTAGTTTCTCGATGGCTTCTCTTGCATTGCCAGGAATGAGTGGTTTTGTTGCGGAATCAGTAGTATTTTTTGGAATAATTACTAGTCCAAAATATCTTTTAATGCCAAAAATACTAATTACTTTTGTAATGTCAATTGGAATTATATTAACTCCCATTTATTTATTATCTATGTCACGTCAGACGTTCTATGGATACAAGCTATTTAATGTTCCACACTCTAATTTTTTTGATTCTGGACCACGAGAACTATTTGTTTCAATCTGTATTTTTCTACCCGTAATAGGAATTGGTATTTATCCTGATTTCGTTCTCTCGTTATCAGTTGACAGGGTACAAGCTATCCTATCTAATTACTTTTATGGATAGTGTTTCATTAATGAAATGAGACAAAAAGTCTTATAATTCTTTAATTTTAAGATTTTTTAAATCGTTCGCTGTACAACGCAAAAAAATAAAGTGAATTAGAATTGTAATGAGATGCATTTCGAGTTTTTGTTTTGAATTGTCAAAACAAAAACTCGAACAAGCAAACTTTTGTTATATATGGGCCGATATTCTTATGTATCTTTCATGTAGCTTATTCAATTAGATGCTAATGTGAATGAACCATAACTATGTAAACCTATTCCTAATAGATTGACCCCAAAATAGCATATCCAAATTATAAAAAATCCTATAGAAGCTACAAGTGCCGAATTCGTACCTTGTAAACTTTTATTTGTTCTAGTATGTAAATAAATCGCGAATATGGTCCAAGTAATAAATGCCCAAGTTTCCTTCGGATCCCAACTCCAATAAGATCCCCATGCTTCATTAGCCCATACTGCTCCACAAAGAATGCCTATGGTTAAAAAAGTAAACCCTAAACTAATCATACGATAACTCCAATAATCCAAACGCTGAGTCAATTGATATTTGTAAAAATTTCGAAATGAAAGAAAAGAAGTTTTTTTAAAAACGCTTCTTCTTTTTTCATTCAAGTATTTAATCTCACCAAAGAAGAATGATCTAATTAAGAAATTATTGCTTTTACAAAAAACATTGATGTTGTTTCGAAATCTAATGACTAGAAGAGCGATTGATAATAACGATCCGCATAAAAGAGCTGCATAGCTCAATAACATCATACTTACGTGCATCATTAACCACTGAGATTGTAGAGCAGGTACTAATATTGCGGATTGATGCATTTCAGTTGAAAGACCCGACGTAGCGAAGCCTTGAGTAAAAATAGTACTTGGGTTAGTTATTGTGCTTAAATCATTTTTATGGTTCAATTTCTTGGAAATTCTATGAATAATAAAGAAACTACATGAAAGGAAGATTAATGACTCGTATAAATTACTTAACGGAAAATGTCCCGAAGAAATCCAACGAGAAACTAATAATCCTGTTATAGAGAAAAAAGTAGCTATCATCCCTTTTTCCGACGAATCACGTAGTCCCATAATTTCGTGGACTAATAAGGTCATGAAATGAATCGTAATCACAATTGAAATAATCGAAAAAGAGATATGAGTTAATATATGTTCTAAAGTCGCAAATATCATAAAAAAGGGGTCCCATTACAGAATTGAAATCGGAAATTGAATACATTCATTATAGGATACATTGTGTCTTTTTTAGAGAATGCCACCACTCGGACTCGAACCGAGATGCTCTAGCACTGCTTCCTAAGAGCAGCGTGTCTACCGATTTCACCATGGTGGCTTACTTGAAATAATAATATTCAATTCATGTTGAATCGTCGAGAATCAAGGATTCAATAGTTTAGGAAATAGAATCGATGAAAAAAAGAAAAGACTCGTTTAAATTCATATTTGAATCTTCAATAAATTCAATAAAATAGTCCTTAGTTAGGATAGTCCTAGGTTCAGTTTTATTTTAACAATCAACTTTCACGTACTATAAACTAAGTTCCCTCGACACAACACAGTTGGAATTTCGATAGTTTTGCTCTCAGTCGAGATATAGAATTAAGAATTATCCCTTTTTCTTTCCATTTTCTTTTTTTGATGATTCGTTTTTCATTTATCCGATTTCATCGGATTCAAAATGAAAAGATTGATTTTTTTTTCAATGAAAAAAAAAAAATCAAATAACTAAGATATGTATTACAATTTCATCACTAAATCCATTTGGAATTTTTCTAACGATTCCGATACTTTAGTATCATTAACTATTAATACTCTTCATTGTGTATATAATATAAATAGGTAACATTTACCAAATCAATTAAGTTTTAGGCTAGGCATATAACAAAATAAAAGAGTTTAAATCTCTATGGCAATTGTACTATTCACAATAGAAAATCTTAATTCTATTTTTCTATTGTGAAAAGTTAATGGATAGGGAAAAATACTATTTTAATTTAAGAACCCAGTATACAGAAAACTTTTATTCTACATACCACAGCGGCTAGTTCTAACTAATATTGAGTAGTTCAATACATTAATTAGTGTGAATCGTTCATCTTAAAAAAATTTTCAGTTCTTCGGGCTACGTTAATTCCGATTATCCCAAGACTCTATTATTTTTTTGTCGCACAAAAAAACTTTTTGAATGTCCGGTAGAAACCGATTTCGCTAAAGAAAAAGCTTTTACTGCAGTTAAATATCCCTTTTTCTTCCAAATATTCCTACGAATATGTTTTTTTGACATAGAAATACGTTTTTTTGGAACTGCCATTCAAAAAAGGGTTACTCATTTTTATTTATTGTTGTATGTGAAAGACATGTATTGTTCGGAATAGATCGTTTTTTTTTTTTACTTTTAACATCTAACATAAATATAACAATTTAACATAAACATATTTAATTAACATAAACATAACAAATAATATATATATTTTATTATCATTTTTTTAATTAATAATTAATATTATATATTATATTCTATTTTATTATTATTTTATTATTTATTTTATTTTATTATTATTATTGTTTATTGTTCTTTTCGAAAGAAATAAGAATTGGTGAATCGGAAACAATTACGAAAAAATTTTTAATTATAAAATAAAAAAAAATCTCAATTTTTTTCTTATGGAACATACATATCAATATGCATGGATAATACCTTTTCTTCCACTTACAGTTACTATGTCAATAGGATTTGGACTTATACTTATTCCGACAGCAACAAAAAATATTCGTCGTATGTGGGCTTTTCCTAGTGTTTTTCTGTTAAGTATAGCTATGGGATTTTCGGCCAATCTGTCTATTCAACAAATAAATGGAAGTTTTATTTATCAATATCTATGGTCTTGGACCATAGATATTGATTTTTCCTTAGAGTTTGGATACTTGATCGATCCACTTTCTTCTATTATGTCAATACTAATTACTACTGTTGGAGTCATGATTCTTATTTATAGTGACAATTATATGTCTCACGACCAAGGATATTTGAGATTTTTTGCTTATATGAGTTTTTTCAATACTTCCATGTTGGGATTAGTTACTAGTTCTAATTTGATACAACTTCATATTTTTTGGGAACTAGTGGGAATGTGTTCATACTTATTAATAGGGTTTTGGTTTACACGACCGATTGCCGCAAGTGCTTGTCAAAAATCTTTTGTAACTAATCGTGTAGGAGATTTTGGTTTATTATTAGGAATCTTAGGTCTTTATTGGATAACAGGTAGTTTGGAATTTCGGGATTTGTTCGAAATAGCTAATAACCTGATCCATAATAATGGGGTCAGCTCTTTATTTGCGACTTTGTGTGCCTCTTTATTATTTGTCGGTGCAGTTGCTAAATCTGCACAATTCCCCCTCCACGTATGGTTACCTGATGCCATGGAAGGACCTACTCCTATCTCGGCCCTTATACACGCTGCTACTATGGTAGCAGCAGGAATTTTTCTTGTAGCTCGACTTATTCCTCTTTTCATAGACATACCTTATATAATGAATTTCATTTCTTTAATGGGTGTAATAACAGTACTATTAGGAGCTACTTTTTCTCTTGCTCAAAGAGACATTAAAAGAAGTTTAGCCTATTCTACAATGTCTCAATTAGGTTATATTATGTTAGCTCTAGGTATAGGTTCTTATCGAGCGGCTTTATTCCATTTGATCACTCATGCCTATTCTAAAGCTTTATTGTTTTTGGGATCTGGATCTATTATTCATTCAATGGAACCTATTGTTGGATATTCACCAGAAAAAAGTCAGAATATGGTTCTTATGGGCGGTTTAACAAGATATGTTCCAATTACAAGAACTACTTTTTTATTAGGTACACTTTCTATTTGTGGTATTCCACCTCTTGCTTGTTTTTGGTCCAAAGATGAAATTCTTAATGATAGTTGGTTATATTCACCAATTTTTGCAATAATATCTTGTTTCACAGCGGGATTAACCGCATTTTATATGTTTCGGGTATATTTACTTACTTTTGATGGGTATTTGCGCGTTTATTTTCAAAACCACAGTAGCACTAAAAACAACTCGTTCTATTCAATATCTCTATGGGGAAAAGAAGCACCAAAAAGAGTCAATAAAAATTTACATTTATCAACAGTGAATAATAAGATTCACTTTTTTTCAAAAGATACATATAAAATTATTTATAATGATAGGATACGATACTTTAGTACTTACTTTGGAAATAAATATACTTCTATGTATCCTCGCGAATCAGACAACACTATGCTATTTCCTCTGCTTGTATTGGTACTATTTACTTTGTTCGTTGGATCGATAGGAATTTCTTTTGATCAAGGAGTAATGGATTTTGATATATTATCGAAATGGTTAACCCCATCACAAAACCTTTTCCATCCAAATTCGAATTATTCTGTGAATTGGTATGAATTTTTTACAAATTCAATTTTTTCAGTAAGTATAGCCATTTTCGGACTATTCATAGCATATATTTTATATGGGTCTGTTTATTCATTTTTATATAATTTGGACTTAATCAATTCATTTGTAAAAGGGGGACCTAAGAGAATTATCTTGGACCAAATCAAGAATATTATATACAATTGGTCATATAATCGTGGTTACATAGATATTTTTTATACTAGGGTTTTAACTAGGGGTATAAGAGGATTAACCGAACTAACTCAATTTTTTGATAGACATATAATTGATGGAATTACAAACGGAGTTGGCCTTACAAGTTCCCTTATAGGTGAAGGGATCAGATATATGGGGGGTGGACGAATCTCGTCTTATTTATTCTTATATTTTTTTTATGTATCAATATTTTTATTATTTTTTTTGTTCATTGGTATAAACCCAAAAATTATACAGGTCTCCATGGGATAATTTTTTTGTCGTGTACAAAGACATTTTTCGTTCTATCATTTCCGAAAAAGTCGATAAACTAGGTGGATATGTAAAAGATATTTTTTGTTTCCCATTACTTGGACATGTATAAAAAAAATATTGTGACATTTCATTTCGTACAGCATTTTCAAACCGATCATTTTTTATATATCGCAATGGACAATTCCATCGTTTATAATCGAAAA